TCTGAATTATGAATAGAGAATCTATATCAAAGAGGTCTAACCGTTGGAATAATGGTATTCGGTGTTATTTGATTTGATACATTTCGGTCAGTAACATTGGTAAGTTTGGTCAAGGTACGGAAAGAGAGGGATTCGAACCCTCGGTAAACAAAAGCCTACATAGCAGTTCCAATGCTACGCCTTTAACCACTCGGCCATCTCTCCTACATAATGATTCGATTATGACCCAGAAACTGAGTGAATAGCGAGTCATTCATAATTCATATTAGATTATTGTATAGGTACGACCGATCAATTCTAACTTTAAAAAAAGAAATTTTTTCATCAAATAAAGAGCTTTACTTCGAGGTTCGGGGATAAAGATCCAAATTTGGTTCTTGTGAAAAACTGTAAAAGATATGATTATGTTATGATATAGATATGATTTTATGATATATAAAGGTATATATATGGATTCAATATAGATTGATCTATATCTATATATAATCTATATAAATAATATATAGGATTTATATCTTATTAATGAATTGAATATCTTTTTTTATTACTATTTTTATAATTTATATTCCTTATATACTTATATTAAAATATTAGTTATTAGTAATTATACGTTTAATTTATATTACACTTTTTGCTTTTTTTATTTGAATTTCAATAAAATATTGAATTTTGTTTTTTATACTTATGATTCTATTTAGATTCAAATTTTAGACTACGATTCCATAAGAATTCTAAGATTCCCTCTCCGTTTTAGAGTTCTCATCAACAAAAACCCTTACTCATAGATCTATTACAAATTCTTGAATCATTCCAAAGATTTGTATATTTGATTGTATAGTGTATGTATACTCGTTATGTACACAAGACAGGAGGCTATTCTATTTTCATCAGAGTTGGATCATATCTTTCTTTTTCTTTGAATCCTAATTTGTAGAAAAAATGTCTTAAGTCCTCAACTTAGATGAAATCGGAATAGTTCCCCTCTACTACATTTACATTTGGATAAAATCGAATCGGATTCAAATATTTATTATTGATTCTTGTCAAAAAAGAAAAATTTGAGTAGAGGGTTCATATCTTTTTTTTAAATGAGTCGGTTTTTATGCTATTTCGTACTGTACAATTCCTCTGTTTATCGTTTTCCCACGAAAGACAATGAGAAGGATTATAGAATGGATTACTACCTATGCCTAGATCGCGGATAAATGGAAATTTTATTGATAAGACCTTTTCAATTGTATCCAATATCTTATTACGAATAACTCCGACAACTTCAAGAGAAAGGGAAGCATTTACCTATTACAGAGATGGTGCGATTTGATTCTTTTTTTTTTACTGCTCTCAGTCTTACGAGAAGGATACACGCTTCGGGATAGAAAGAAAAAGATTATTGAAATAAATCTACGCTTTTTGAAGGTGAAGTTTGGAAATCGAACAATTCCTTCTGTCGTGTATCCCCGATTAATGCAGCCTCAGATGCTTCAATTGTCGATTCTAGTATTGAGCGAAAGGTTACACCGCCTATAGGTTATGTATTACAGGTCAATCCTATTCCACTAGTACCAATAGGCAGCCATAGGGTAAGAAGCACTACACCTAGGAATCAACAACACGAACACTTTGTTATAAATTATCCCCCTTCCCTCTATCGGGATTAACAAGAATGGTTGGGACAACAAATATCCATCTCGTTCGTACTTTGGATACCTGTATAACCATCGAAGACTGTTGAAGTGACTAATTCCTGGAAATTAGAGAGCGTTGAGAACAAAGAAATTGTTGGAGTTACCATTTCATTTCTATCTAGTACACCAATACACTTGATATTAAGAAAAGGTCCCTTAACAGGAGGGTTGGCTAGAGATTTTTTGTAAAAACACTAGCCCCGCTCAGTTTATAATGAGAATATTTCAATCTTTGTTGATTCCCTGTATTATTCCTCATTATGCACATAAGGGAGGAGCCGTATGAGATAAAAATCTCACGTACGGTTCTGGAACGGAGATTTTTTTAATCGAACGACGACCGTAACGGATGTCAGCGCAATCCGAAGGAAATTATGCGGAAGCTTTACAAAATTATTATGAAGCTATGCGACTAGAGATTGATCCCTACGATCGAAGTTATATACTCTATAATATAGGCCTTATCCACACAAGTAACGGAGAACATACGAAAGCTTTGGAATATTATTTTCGAGCACTCGAACGAAACCCATTTTTACCACAAGCTTTTAATAATATGGCCGTGATCTGTCATTACGTGCGACTATCTCCACTATAGAAAGAAAAAAGGAAAGATCAAATCTGATAGTAAATACTAGAAATAAAACAGGCTTTCTACATATGTATCGTCTGAAACAACGATTTTTATGAGCTGTAGTAAGGAAAGAAACTTCATAGAAGTCGAAATATGAAGACATAGATATGCCTTACTTTATTCTATGGATAAAGGGAAAGAATCTAATTGATAGAGAAAGCGCCGTAAAGATCAATTAGTG